TATCTTAGGGCTTTAACGTAGTTTATCCGATTCTAAAATCCAACTTTTGCAAGTAGATAATTCTCTCGATAGAATAAAAAAACTGTTTTCATTTTTTACTTTTATTGATACTTCATTATTTCTCGTTTATCTCATTTCATAAATTTTAAACAAAAAATAAATTTTTTCGATGAATGCAAAATATGTTTATTTTGCATTATTCCAAATTGACACATTAGTTGTACATAATATCTCAACAATGAAGTTATTTTATTGATTGGGTTCAAAATTGGAGATATATAGTAAATACATTCCATATAGTAATTAATAAAAATTATAAATTAAGAAGTCATAGAGTTATCCAAAATTTTTTAACATGGAATCCATTAGTTTCAACAATCCATTAATTTGAACTAAAAATATGAGATCTGCCCTTACCGAGAAAGATAAAAATTTTTTATTGTAAAGGTCGATGGGGAAAATCAGACTCCCCACCACAAAAATCTTAGTGAAAATATATACTACAAAGAAATAAAAAATCTTGTATTTTTTTCTTTATTCTTTTTTTATTCAGAAAACAGAAGAATTCTTTTTTTAGACATCTTATAAGATTGAAACCTGGTCTATTTCATATTGATTAGAATAGGGACTGCCAATTTTGAATTTTATATTAACAAATTATGGAGCCAATTTTTTGAGTCAAATCCATTCCGATTATTCCAATATTTTAGGACTTAGTTGTTTGTCGTACAAAAAAACTTTTTGAATTCCCGGTAGAAAGAGATTTCCCTAATGACAAAGCTTTTAATGCCGCCCAATATCCTTTCCTTTTCCAAATATTTTTGCGAATGCGCTTTTTTGATATAGAAGTACGTTTTTTTGGAACTGCCATTTTAAAATCATTGTTATAGTTGGATGTGAAAGACATCTATTGTTCAAAACATTCAAAACAAATTATTATTTCTTATTCATTATCTATTTTTTCTATAAATAATATTTGTCTATAAACAAAATTCTCTTCATCAAAAAGAAATATAGATATGTGAAAGATCCGTCAAAATTGGATCAAAAATGACTCGAAATAACAAAATGGGGATTCCATACAATATTCGTAAAACCCAAACTGTTTGGTTTAGAACTCTTAGTTCTCGTTCTTTATCTCTCAAATTTATATCTTTAGAATCTGCTAGGTCATAGAAATCAAACTTAATGATTTAATAAAATAAAGAAAGAACCTAAAAGACCTTGATTTTCATCATTCTAGACTTTATTTACATGTAATAAAATACCTCAAAGGATTGTAAACTTTTGCCTAATAAAAAACTTGAGTCTTTTTTTAGTCAAACTCGAGAAAAGAATACACCTAAATTCAATTTTAAAATTCGAATGAGATTACTAATAAATCTGTTAAAGGATACGTGGTTTGATAAAAAAATATCTCAGTCGTTTTTTACCCTTTATCGATAAAAAAGTTCATTTTAGATCTATAATATTATAACGTTTACTAAGAAATCGTTTTGATTGAAATGGAAAACAATCAATCCCATAATGAATTAGTTAATGAGTTGAAAGAAACTAACTAAAAGCAAGAGTTTTTATTTCATTAGACCGATGACCTTAGTTAATCCTATAATTCATATCAGCATCAAGTACTCTTTTAGCGTAATTTTTTATCCTTGCTCTATTAATATAAATTATTATTACGATAATTTATCGTAATAATAATTTATATTTGCATTTTCCTGTTATAAGTATTCTTTTTTATATCTAACTTGGTCATCTCATTTGACCAATTGTAACTTCTTGTTTTGAATATTTGAACGATTTTGAAAAGACTCAGAATAAATAGTAATCTAAAATTATTAAATAAGTTAGTGCATATCTTGATTTTTTATTGACTTTTTTCGAACGAGGTAAGATCCGGTGAATCGGAAACAATTAATTAAGAATAAAAAACTTTTTTTATGGAACAGACATACCAATATGCGTGGATAATACCTTTCCTTCCACTTCCAGTTCCTATGTTAATAGGGTTGGGACTTCTTCTTTTTCCGACGGCAACAAAAAGTCTTCGTCGTATGTGGTCTTTTCAGAGCATTTTTTTGTTAAGTATAGTCATGATTTTTTCCATGAATCTGTCTATTCAGCAAATAAATAGCAGTTATGTCTATCAATATGTATGGTCTTGGATTATCAATAATGATTTTTCTTTAGAATTCGGATACTTGATCGACCCACTTACTTCTATTATGTCAATATTAATCACTACTGTTGGAATTATGGTTCTTATTTATAGTGATAATTATATGTCTCATGATCACGGATATTTGAGATTTTTTGCTTATATGAGTTTTTTCAGTACTTCCATGTTGGGATTAGTTACTAGTTCAAATTTGATACAAATTTATATTTTTTGGGAATTAGTTGGAATGTGTTCGTATCTATTAATAGGATTTTGGTTCACACGACCTGTTGCAGCAAAGGCTTGTCAAAAGGCGTTTGTAACTAATCGTGTTGGCGA